AATCACCCGTTTGATTGAACACGCTGCCAATCAAAATTTACCTCTTATTATAGTGTGTGCTTCTGGGGGGGCGCGCATGCAGGAAGGAAGTTTGAGCTTGATGCAAATGGCTAAAATATCGTCTGCTTTATATGATTATCAATTAAATAAAAAATTATTTTATGTATCAATCCTTACATCTCCGACAACTGGTGGAGTGACAGCTAGTTTTGGTATGTTGGGGGATATCATTATTGCCGAACCCAATGCCTACATTGCATTTGCAGGTAAAAGAGTAATTGAACAAACATTGAATAAAACAGTACCCGAAGGTTCACAAGCAGCTGAATACTTATTCCAGAAGGGTTTATTCGACCTAATTGTACCACGTAATCTTTTAAAAAGCGTTCTGAGTGAGTTATTTAAGCTCCACGCCTTTTTTCCTTTGAATCAAAAGTCAAGCAAAATCAAGTAGAGCACTAAGTTCAATTATTTTTTTTGTGTTTGTAGCAAAAAGTAGTTAGTTTATCGGAATCAAAGTAAATAAGATAATAATGGCCTTTTCTTTGGTGATAGAAGATCGAATTGTAGAAAGAATCAAAACGAAAGTTGAGGATAACTCTTTTTTTGACCTATATTCCTGATTACGAATCAAGAAACCTTTATCACCAAGAGTGAGTTCTTCCTTTCGTGAAATTAGTAAAATAAAACGAATTTGGTCTTGTCTTAGGTATATAATTTGAAATTTCAATATAGATAATAGAGTTTTGTATCTTTCTCTATCTACCGAAAAACCATTTTAGCTAAAAATCCATGTTGGGTCGGATTCGAACGAATCCTTCGATAATCGGTAAAAAACTCTTTATCTATTTTTAGAAAATTAGAAGACAAGAACAAAAGACAAAGAAATGAAGAAAAATAATAAAGTTTATTATCATTATCATACATATCTTTATCATACATATCTTTCTCATGGAGGAGATGAATAAGTCCATTTATTTAGTTCTACAGTTCTACATTCTTTGCACTTATTCTTATTATACGTACTCAGTTAGATTTAGATATATCGATACTTCGATCTATACTAAGAATTAAAAATTCTTCAAATTCTATTAATAATAAATATTATCTAATTAGAATTCAAATTCTTAATTTAATTATAATTATTACAAGATATCTTTATTTATATAATAACATAATAACAGATACAAATAGTAAATCGAGGTACCCCTTCTATGACAAATTTGAACCTTCCATCTATTTTTGTGCCGTTAGTAGGCCTGGTCTTTCCGGCAATTGCAATGGCTTCTTTATTTCTTCATGTTCAAAAAAACAAGATTGTTTAGATCCGCTGGGACCCAATCTCATCCATTTTTTTTTTGAAAACGTGGACTTGTATCATAACACGGATATCTATTTATTGGAATATAGTATAACATGTGATTTCCACCGAACATAAAGGAAAAAACTCTTATGCCCGCAGAAACATGATATATGGATATATCAATTCTAGCAATTTTAAAATAGATCAGGATCTCTGGATGGCTGAAATGTAGTCGGTGAATCTATATGTATATCGATATGTATAGTGGGATCGTATTAAATAAAGAGTATGTTATTATTTTAGATTTAACCAATTTGATGAATTACTCCTAAAGGTTGACATCAAACTAGTGCTAGTTCACCTCAAACTAGTGCTAGTTGATGAGAGTTACTTCGGAAACAAAAAAGTAAAGTAAAATTTCTCTGGGGTATTATCTCAATTCCAATAAAATGCAATCGAGTAAAGTATGACTTGGCGATCAGACGATATATGGATAGAACTTATAACGGGGTCTCGAAAAATAAGTAATTTCTGCTGGGCCTTGATCCTTTTTTTAGGTTCATTAGGCTTCTTATTAGTTGGAACTTCCAGTTATCTTGGTAGAAATTTGCTATCTTTTTTTCCGCCTCAGCAAATCATTTTTTTTCCACAAGGAATCGTGATGTCTTTCTACGGAATTGCGGGTCTCTTTATTAGCTCTTATTTGTGGTGCACAATTTCCTGGAATGTAGGTAGTGGTTATGATCGATTCGATAGAAAGGAAGGAATAGTCTGTATTTTTCGTTGGGGATTTCCGGGAAAAAATCGTCGCATATTCCTCCGATTCCTTATAAAAGATATTCAGTCCGTTAGAATAGAAGTTAAAGAGGGTATTTATGCTCGTCGTGTTCTTTATATGGACATCCGAGGCCAGGGGTCCATTCCCTTGACCCGTACTGATGAGAATTTGACTCCACGAGAAATTGAACAAAAGGCTGCTGAATTAGCCTATTTCTTGCGTGTACCAATTGAAGTATTTTGATAAATTGAGAATCAGAACGTTCATTCAATTAAAGAAAACGTATATGAAAGAACCATAAAACGAAACTCTTTTTATGGTCTTTATGCGTTTTATGGTCTTTATGCGCACGCAATTCAATAACAAATAACAAATCGAAATAATAGATTCATCTCAGACGGCAAACCATTTCGAAAGCAAGAATTTTTTTTAGTTCAATATTTGTTGGAATTGACACTTTAGATCCAGATAGATCGTATCTTGTAAATTTTAAATTCTTTCTTTTGTATTCTTTAATGACCAACAATTGGATTTCTTAATTAAATACTGAGAACTAGCCAATTTATCCTTTGCCAGTCATTTTTTTTTGATCATCCTAATATCTTTCCCTCAATTATTCTATTCCTGACTATGGGTAATCAGTGAAATTTTTTCGAAATATTGGATATTTTGATAGCAAAGGAGTTCTTTCGTCTCAAAATCTGAATAATATTCATTACTTAAAGTGGTTCTTTCGATCATTCATCGAAAGGATACACTTTATTTTTAATTTGACCAATTGAGATATCAGGAAACAATATTATAAATTTCTTCATTCGAAGTGAATTCTTAGCCTATTTCTGTATTCTTTCTAGATTCAAAGACTAACCACAAAATCACAAAGAAAATAGATTCATAAGTTCGATACCTTGTATAAAACTCATGTGTGTAAGAAGTATTCGATCGCATAGAGTGTACGAATGGGTTGATTAACAATTTACAGACGAAAAAATGGCAAAAAAGAAAGCATTCACTCCTCTTTTCTATCTTGCATCTATAGTATTTTTGCCCTGGTGGATTTCTTTCTCAGTTAATAAATGTCTGGAATCTTGGGTTACTAATTGGTGGAATACTGGGCAATCCCAAATTGTCTTGAATAATATTCAAGAAAAGAGTCTTCTAGAAAAATTCAGAGAATTAGAGGAACTCCTCTTCTTGGACGAAATGATCAAGGAATACTCGGAAACACATCTCGAAGAGTTTGGGATAGGAATCCATAAAGAAACGATCCAATTAATCACGATACAAAATGAGAATCGTATGGATACGATTTTGCACTTCTCAACAAATATCATCTGGTTTGGTATTCTAAGCGGGTATTCAATTTTGGGTAAGGAAAAACTTGTTATTCTTAACTCTTGGGCTCAGGAATTCCTATATAACTTAAGTGACACAGCAAAAGCTTTGTGTCTTCTTCTAGTAACTGAGTTTTTTCTCGGATATCATTCACCCCCAGGTTGGGAATTCGCTATACGCTCTATCTATAACGAGGTTGGAGTTGTTGCGAATGAGCAAACTATAACTATTCTTGTTTGCATCCTTCCAGTAATTTTTGATACATGTTTTAAATATTGGCTTTTCCGTTATTTAACTAGTCTGTCTCCGTCAATTTTACTGATTTATGATTCAATAACTGAATGATAAAGGATCCATTGATATTAATCTAATCCAATTAGAATGCTTGGTACTTTGTAGTTGTACATAAGCAAAGTATTGAAAATCATATTTACTCTTCCTATTTCTAACCATCGGGAAGATTCATCCTAGATTATTCCAGCAAATAGCAGAATCGTGGCTAGGGAACTATACTAGCGACCTACCCAATTTATTGTAGAAATTTTCGCGATCAATGATTGGACCATGCAAACTAGAAATGCTTTTTCTTGGCTAAAGAAACAGATTACTCGATCTATTTCCGTATCGCTCATGATATATATCTTAACTCGGACGTCCATTTCAAGTGCATATCCCATTTTTGCACAGCAGGGTTATGAAAATCCACGAGAAGCGACTGGGCGTATTGTATGTGCCAATTGCCATTTAGCTAATAAGCCCGTGGAAATTGAGGTTCCACAAGCGGTACTTCCTGATACTGTATTTGAAGCAGTTGTTCGAATTCCTTATGATATGCAACTGAAACAGGTTCTTGCTAATGGTAAAAAAGGGGGGTTGAACGTCGGGGCTGTTCTTATTTTACCGGAGGGGTTTGAATTAGCCCCTCCCGATCGTATTTCTCCTGAGATGAAAGAAAAGATTGGCAATTTGTCTTTTCAGAGCTATCGCCCCAATAAAACAAATATTCTTGTGGTAGGCCCTGTCCCTGGTAAAAAATATAGTGAAATAACCTTCCCTATTCTTTCCCCGGACCCTGCTACTAAGAAGGATGTTCACTTCTTAAAATATCCTATATACGTAGGCGGGAACAGGGGAAGGGGTCAGATTTATCCCGACGGCAACAAGAGTAACAATACAGTTTATAATGCTACAGCAGCAGGTATAGTAAGCAAAATCATACGAAAAGAAAAAGGGGGGTATGAGATAACCATAACGGATGCGTCAGAGGGACGTCAAGTGGTTGATATTATCCCTCCCGGACCAGAACTTCTTGTTTCCGAGGGCGAATCTATCAAATTTGATCAACCATTAACGAGTAATCCTAATGTAGGCGGATTTGGTCAGGGAGATGCAGAAATAGTACTTCAAGATCCATTACGTGTCCAAGGACTTTTGTTCTTCTTGGCATCTGTTATTTTGGCACAAATCTTTTTGGTTCTTAAAAAGAAACAGTTCGAGAAGGTTCAATTGGCCGAAATGAATTTCTAGATTCGCAGATTTATCGATATCAAGTACGTAAAAAGAACCAAATTCTTGTTGGCGATT